AGAAAAAATTACAAAAGAAAAGAACAAAAAAAATCGAACTTCAGAAAAAACTATTAGTCTTAAAAAAATAAAAAGAAGTTCTAATGTTAAAAAATTCAACTCATCAAACAAAATTTCATACATATTAAAAAAAAAAAATGCTCGATTATCACGTAAATTTTATTTTTTTATAAAAATTTTGATTGAAAATATATACATAGATATCTTTTTAAGTATCATTAATATTCCAAGGCTCAATGCACAGCTTTTTCTTGAATCAATAAAAAAGATTATTACTAAATACATTTCCAATAATGAATCAAATAAAAAAAAAATCGATAAACCAAATCAAAATAAATTTCACTTTATTTCGATTATAAAAAAGTCAAGAGATATCGCTCTTATTAATAAGAATTCAAAAATTTTTTGTGATATATCTTTCTTATCACAAGCCTATGTATTTTACAAACTATCACAAATAAAAATTCTTAACTTATATAAATTAAGATCAATCTTTGAATACCATAACCTTTTTCTTAAGAATGAAATAAAAGATTATTTTAGAGACCAAGGATTATTTAATTCGAAATTAAAAGAAAAAAATTTGATAAATTCTTTTTCTTTAATGAATCAACGGAAAAACTGGTTAAGAAGTCATTATCAATATAAATATGATTTATCTCAGCTTAGATGGTCTAGATTAATGCCAGAAAAATGGCGAAATAGAATCTATCAACACCATATGGCTGAAAATAAAAAATTAAGCAAATGGAATTTAGATGAACAAGACCAATTAATTCATTATGACAAAAAATTTGAGGTAAACTTATTTTCTAATCAACAGCAAAAGAATAATTTAAAAAAAAAAAAACACACTAAATATAGTCTTTTATCATCTAAATCTATTAATTATGAAAAAAAGACGGACTTTTCTATTTATGAATCACCAACTAATAAAGAAACGATTCTTTATAATTCCAACACAAATAAAAGCAAATTATTTGACATCTTAGAAGGTATTCCTATGACTAATTATCTAGCGGAAAATGATATTCTCGATATCGAGAAAAGTCCAAACCGAAAATATTTTGATTGGCAACTTATCCATTTTTGTCTTAGAAAGAGGGTCGATATTGAGTCCTGGATCGATACCGGAAGCAAAGATAAAAAAAACACTAAAACTCCAACTAATAAATATCAAATAATTGCTAAAATTGATAAGAAAAAAAATTATTTTGTTCCAATTTACCAAGATCAAGAAATTAATGCATCTAAGCAAACCCCCCTTTTTTTTGATTGGATGGGAATGAATAAAGAAATACAAAATAGTCTCATATTGAATTTTGAAGTTTGGTTCTTTCGAAAATTTGTGATACTTTACAACACATATAAGAAAAAACCATGGACAATACCGATTCAATTTCTTCTTTTAAATTTTCATAGAAATAAAAATATTAGTAAAAATAAGAAAATCAACGGGAATAAAAAAGGCGACCTTCTTATATCTATATCATCGAATAAAAACAAAATTATTGAATTAGAGAATCGAAATAATGAAGAAAAAGATATTGACGACGATTATATGGGATTAGATATGACAAAACATAGAAATAAAAAGCAAAACAAAAGTCATACAGAAGTAGAGCTTGATTTCTTCCTAAAAGAGTATTTATGTTTTCAATTAAGATGGAATGTTTCTTTAAATCAAAAAATAATTGATAATATCAAAACATATTGTTTCCTACTTAGACTGACAAATCCACGAGAAATTATTATATCGGCTATTCAAAGGAAAGAACTAAATCTGAATATTCTGATGGTTCAAAAAGATGTAACTCTTACAGAATTGATGAAAAAGAGAATATTGATTATCGAACCTGTTCGTCTGTCGATAAAAACTGATGGACAATTTCTTTTGTATCAAATGGTGGGTATCTTATTAGTTCATAAGAACAAAGAACAAATTAATAAAAAATATAGAGAAAAATTCTATGTTGATAAAAATAAAAAGACTTTTACCGATGAAAGACATTCCAAGATAATTGGAAATCGAGAAAAAAATAATTATGATTTACTTGTTCCTGAAAATATTTTATCCCCTAAACGTCGTAGAGAATTAAGAATTCGAATTTCTTTCAATTTAAAAAATAAAAACGATATTCATATAAATACAGAAATTTTCAATGGTAATAACATAAAAAAAGGGAGTCCCATTTTGGAGAAAACCAAACGTTTTTGGAGAGAAAAAAATAAATTAATTAAATCGAAATTTTTTCTTTGGCCCAATTTTCGATTAGAGGATTTAGCTTGTATGAATCGCTATTGGTTCGATACTAATAATGGCAGTCGGTTCAGTATGGTAAGAATATATATATATCCGCGGTTGAAATTTTAATAAGGGCGAATTTTTCATATATATTATATATATCATAGCTTATTTGGTATAGTATATGAAACGAAGAAGATAGCCGCCTTATTCTTTTATCCTCCATATTCCATTCGGGTACATAGAATTCAATCATCTATCAATTAGATCTAGAAATAGAAATGAAATGAATCAATGGAATTTTTTTTTTACTTTTTTTTAGTTAGAATTTTTTTCTTCTTTGTAAGCGACGAAATAGACAACCCTTAAAATTTTTGATTGATTAATTCAAAATTCTGTCAAATAGAATTTTGAATTACTAACAAAGTAAACTAACAAAGTAAAGATTTTTGTGTATACAAAATTAAGATGAACTGACATTATTTATTAATAGAATACATTTATTAATTTATTATTATTACTGATCAATAAAAAATATCTTAAACTTAAAACTAAAAAAAGGGGGGAGTCCTTGTTTTATGGTAAAAAATTCATTCATTTCAGTTATTTCACAAAAAGAAAAAGACGAAAACAAGGGATCCGCTGAATTTCAAATAGTAAGTTTCACAAATAAGATACGAAGACTTACTTCACATTTGGAATTGCATAGAAAAGACTATTTATCTCAGAGAGGTTTGCGGAAAATTTTAGGAAAACGCCAACGACTGTTGTCGTATTTAGAAAAAAAAAATAAAGTACGTTATAAAGAATTAATTAGTCGGTTGGATATTCGGAAGTTAAAAACTCATTAATTTCTTAATTTGAAGAGTTTTGTTGAATTATTTGATTTATTAGATCTTGAGATGAACTTCTTTTTGTTTTCAGTAACTCGTGGAATGGATCGAGGAAACTCCTATGAATATACCAGCTAAACGAAAAGACCTTATGATAGTGAATATGGGTCCCCACCACCCATCGATGCACGGTGTTCTTCGACTCATCATTACTCTAGACGGTGAGGATGTTATTGATTGTGAACCAATATTAGGTTATTTACACAGAGGAATGGAAAAAATTGCAGAAAATCGAACAATTATACAGTATTTACCCTATGTAACACGATGGGATTATTTGGCTACTATGTTCACAGAAGCAATAACAGTAAATGGTCCAGAACTGTTAGGAAATATTCAAGTGCCAAAAAGGGCTGGCTATATTAGAGTAATTATGTTGGAATTAAGTCGTATAGCTTCTCATTTGTTATGGCTTGGGCCTTTTATGGCAGATATTGGTACACAGACTCCTTTCTTCTATATTTTTAGAGAGAGAGAGTTAATATATGATTTATTTGAAGCTGCCACTGGTATGAGAATGATGCATAATTATTTTCGTATCGGGGGGGTAGGGGCTGATCTACCTCATGGTTGGATAGATAAATGTTTGGATTTTTGCGATTATTTTTTAACAGGAGTTGTTGAATATAAAAAACTTATTACACGAAATCCTATTTTTTTAGAACGAGTTGAAGGAGTAGGTATTGTTGGTGCGGAGGAAGCAATAAATTGGGGGTTATCGGGACCAATGTTACGAGCTTCCGGAGTACAATGGGATCTTCGTAAAGTTGATCATTATGAGTCTTACGACGAATTTGATTGGGAAGTCCAGTGGCAAAAAGAAGGAGATTCATTAGCTCGTTATTTAGTCCGAATTGGTGAAATGCTGGAATCTATAAAAATTATTCAACAGGCTCTTGAAGGAATTCCAGGGGGGCCCTATGAGAATTTAGAAGCCCGACGCTTTGATAGAGAAAAGGATCCGGAATGGAACGATTTTGAATATCGATTCATTAGTAAAAAAACTTCTCCTACTTTTGAATTACCGAAACAAGAACTTTATGTCAGAGTGGAAGCCCCAAAAGGAGAATTGGGGATTTTTCTGATAGGGGATCATAGCGGGTTTCCTTGGAGATGGAAAATTCGACCACCAGGTTTTATCAATTTGCAAATTCTTCCTGAATTAGTTAAAAGAATGAAATTGGCTGATATTATGACAATACTAGGTAGTATAGATATCATTATGGGAGAAGTTGATCGTTGAAATGATAATTGATACAACAGAAGTACAAGCTATACATTCTTTTGCTAGCTTAGAATCCTTAAACGAAGTCTATGGAATTATATGGGAGTTTGTTCCTATTTTGACTCTTGTATTGGGAATCACACTAAGCATACTAGTAATTGTATGGTTAGAAAGAGAAATATCCGCAGGGATACAACAACGCATTGGACCCGAATATGGAGGTCCTTTAGGAGTTCTTCAAGCTCTAGCGGATGGTACAAAACTACTTTTCAAAGAGAATCTTTTTCCATCTAGGGGGGATACTCATTTATTCAGTATTGGACCATCTATAGCAGTTATATCAACTCTATTAAGCTATTCAGTAATTCCTTTTGGCTATCACTTTGTTTTAACCGATCTAAATAGTGGTGTTTTTTTATGGATTGCCATTTCAAGTATTGCTCCCGTTGGACTTCTTATGTCAGGATATGGATCAAATAATAAATATTCCTTTTTAGGTGGTCTACGAGCTGCTGCTCAATCGATTAGTTATGAAATACCTTTAACTATTTGTATTTTAGCCATATCTCTACGTGCGACTCGTTAAAACAGAAATTTATCGCTATTATTTTTAGGAAGAAAGTTAAATGAATTGAATAGATATCTTCATTTTTTATTCATCAATTTGGTTCATGAACTAAATTGGATAGTTATATGAGTGAAAAAAAAAAAAACAACTTCGAAATTTGCAGTAAAAAAATTGAGACTCATTTCCTAGGTACAAGAGTAAAAAGGAAAACAGAAATAAACATAAAAAAAGAAGACCATTTGCCCCGAAATTGGTTGATTAGTCATCCTAACTTGAAGCGGGCTCAAAAAATCAACTTTATGGAGTTTTCATTATTATTTTATTTATAGGTATTCTCCATAGGTATTACCCTAATGATAACAGGTGATTGAGCAAAAATGAGTGGATGGTTAGGAACACGAAGATACACAAAGGATTGGTAATAGAGATTTTAAAAATTATCGAAAAAACTATTTCGACAAAAAGTATATTAATCGGGGCTTTAAGTTCGTAGAAATGATCAGGCAGTGCTCCCCATGATTCCAATTCAGAGTATGCTCCTACCCAACAATTAAAGAACTGACTATCCGGAACGAAATAATCCTTTCCTTTTTTTTAACCCCCCTGTCGTTTCGTTTTTTCAGAAAGAAGAATAAGAACGAAAAAAAAAGAATTGAATTACAATAATTACAATAGAAAAAAAAGAAAAATCCATTTTTTTTATTCTTTTCTCCTATATGGATATTCATAGAGATAGAATTCGTGTCATAATTCGGGTCTCGTAATAGAAAATGATAGGTTGAAATATCTATTTGGTATTTTAACAAGGAATTTTACAAAGAGTATTTTATTGAAGGATTAAAGTTATTACTCAAGAAAGAAAAATTGAAATTATTAAAGGTAAAGGATGAGATCAATTCAGAAGTAATTTTGTATTTTTAGTATTCTAACAGATAGAATTTCATTGCTCGAATTTTGGAACGTCGATAGATTTTATCTTATTTTGATCCGCTCTATTCTACAAATATATCAAAATAAATAATACAATTGATCTGTTCCTTAAATTTATTTTTGGACTTCGAGGAGCCGTATGAGGTAAGAATCTCATGTACGGTTCTGGAATAGCGATGAGAACAGTGATGTTATCACCGACTATGATTATCTAACAGTTCAAGTACAGTTGATATAGTTGAGGCACAAGCAAAATCTGGTTTTTGGGGGTGGAATTTGTGGCGTCAACCGATAGGATTTTTTATTTTTTTTATTTCTTCTCTAGCAGAATGTGAAAGATTACCTTTTGATTTGCCAGAAGCAGAAGAAGAATTAGTAACAGGTTATCAAACGGAATATTCGGGTATTAAATTTGGTTTATTTTATATTGCTTCCTATTTAAACTTATTAGTTTCTTCATTATTTGTAACAGTTCTTTACTTGGGCGGTTGGAATATCTGTATTCCGTATATATTTGTTCATGAGTTTTTTGAAATAAATAACATAAGCGGAGTCGTTGGACCAACAATTGATATCTTTATTACATTGGTTAAAACTTATTTGTTCTTGTTCATTCCTATCACAACAAGATGGACTTTACCTAGACTACGAATGGACCAACTTTTAAATCTTGGATGGAAATTTCTTTTACCAATTTCCCTCGGTAATCTATTATTAACAACCTCTTTCCAACTCCTTTCACTATAAAAAAAAAAAAAATTATAAAAATTCTAATATTAAATTTAATAATAATAAAGAAAACTATAAGAAAAGAATATTATGATTTGTCTTCAACTCAAACAAGAGAAAAAAAATAAAATTATTCATAAAAATTTACGCTATGTTTCCCATGGTAACTGGGTTCATGAATTATGGGCAACAAACCATACGAGCCACAAGGTACATTGGTCAAAGTTTCATGATTACCTTATCACATGCAAATCGTTTACCTGTAACTATTCAATATCCTTATGAAAAATTAATCACATCGGAGCGTTTCCGCGGTCGAATCCATTTCGAATTTGATAAATGCATTGCTTGTGAAGTATGTGTTCGTGTATGTCCTATAGATCTGCCTGTTGTTGATTGGAAATTGGAAACTGACATTCGAAAGAAACGGTTGCTTAATTACAGTATTGATTTCGGAATCTGTATATTTTGCGGCAACTGTGTTGAGTATTGTCCAACAAATTGTTTATCAATGACGGAAGAATATGAGCTTTCTACTTATGATCGTCATGAATTGAATTATAATCAAATTGCTTTGGGTCGTTTACCAATATCAGTAGTTGACGATTATACGATTCGAACAATTTTAAATTCAACTAAAAAAAATGGATAAACCACTTTGATTGATTTAAAAATACAATTATTAAACTAAAAAAAGGAAAGTTCCGTTTTGATCTAAAAGTATGGAAGGGGTTTTCTTTCATTTTCTTAGTCAATGACTACAAAAATTCGAAATTCCAACTATTGATTTGATTGATGAGAAAATTGCATCGAAATTTAATTTGGATTGACAATCTATTAAGATATCTATAATTCTATCCAAAATTCTTTCGAGAATAAAATTTGAATGCCTTTTCTTTTTCAAGAAATTCAAGAAAGAATGAAATTAGTTCAATAGTTGTAAATATAGTAATTATTTAGACCCCCTCGAATTTAAAATTAAGAAGCCTATAATAATAATTATAATAATACAATAAAAAATAATCAAAATATAAAATATAAAAAAGTTTTTCCTGGTCAAGTCAATAGTCAATAAGGTCATGAAAAAACAATTCAATTTTTTTATTTCTTATTTTACGTGCAATGGATTCACCTGGACTAATACATGATTTTCTTTTAGTCTTTCTGGGATTAGGTCTTATATTAGGAGGTTTAGGGGTAGTATTATTTACCAACCCAATTTATTCTGCCTTTTCATTAGGATTCGTTCTTGTTTGTATATCTTTAGTTTATATTTTATCAAACTCTCATTTTGTAGCTGCTGCACAGCTCCTTATTTATGTGGGAGCTATAAATGTTTTAATTATATTTGCCGTAATGTTCATGAATGGTTCAGAATATTACAAAGATTTGAATCTTTGGACTGTTGGGAATGGGGTTACTTCCTTAATTTGTACAAGTATTTTTGTTTCACTAATTACTATTATTCCCGATACGTCATGGTACGGAATTATTTGGACTACAACAAAAAATCAGATTATAGAACAAGATTTGATAAGTAATGGTCAACAAATTGGAATTCATTTAGCAACAGATTTTTTTCTTCCATTTGAATTCATTTCAATAATTCTTTTAGTTGCTTTGATAGGTGCGATTGCTGTGGTTCGTCAGTAAGAAATTTTTCGAATTAATAATCGAAATCAAAATTAAAACTGTTTTCTATGTTATCACATCTCTTTTCCTTCAATTTTATTTAAAGATTATTTATGTATAAATGTATAAATTCTTTTATTTGATCTATTATCCATATATTTATTTGTTCAGTACTTATGATATTCTTAATTCGAGTCAATCTCAGGTGGAATTGTTGTTCATATTGAAATAAATCGAAATTGAAAAATTGATAAGGAGTTGGTCAATGATGCTCGAGCATGTACTTATTTTGAGTGCCTTTTTATTTTCTATCGGTATCTATGGATTAATCACGAGTCGAAATATGGTTAGAGCCCTTATGTGTCTTGAACTTATACTGAATGCTGTTAATATAAATTTCGTAACATTTTCTGATTTTTTTGATAGTCGCCAACTAAAAGGAAATATTTTTTCAATTTTTGTTATAGCTATCGCAGCCGCTGAAGCAGCTATTGGACTGGCTATTGTTTCGTCAATTTATCGTAACAGAAAATCCACCTGTATCAATCAATCGAATTTGTTGAATAAGTAGTATTAATTGTTATAGAATATAATTTTCATATTTATTAATTTGAGTTGGTATGTATTATATCTAAGTTGTCTGATCATGTTTGTGAAAACGTAAGAAATTTAAATATCTTGGCTCTATCTCAGAAGTTGATCCAGAATTGATAAAATTTCTGGTAAATCATTGATTCGTCTGGTTTCTAAATATATGCTGATTCATTTAGAAATTTACTAGATTGAAATTTTATGACGTTAAAAAAATTTTTAATCCAATGTCCCATTCAGTAAAAATTTATGATACATGTATAGGGTGTACTCAATGTGTCCGAGCCTGTCCCACGGATGTATTAGAAATGATACCTTGGGATGGGTGTAAATCCAAGCAAATTGCTTCCGCTCCAAGAACAGAGGATTGTGTCGGTTGTAAAAGATGTGAATCCGCTTGTCCAACAGATTTTTTGAGTGTTCGAGTTTATTTATGGCATGAAACAACTCGAAGCATGGGTCTAGCTTATTGATAGTTTCCAGAAAACCCCACTTGAATACATTTGCTTTTTTGTTTACCGACAAAAACCCGTACTCGAAAAAATATTTTCTAGCACGGGTTTTTCCAGTCTAAGCGTATCTTGTCTTTACCACGAATTCTTTTCCTTGGTTAACAATATTTGTAGTTTTACCGATAGCGGCGGGTTTATTAATTTTCTTTTTTCCTCATAGAGGAAATAAGGTAATTAGGTGGTATACTTTATATATATGTATAGTAGAGCTCCTTTTAATAACTTATGCGTTCTCTTATTATTTTCAATTTGAGGACCCATTAATCCAATTAGCAGAAGATTATAAATGGATCCCGTTTTTTGATTTGTACTGGAGATTGGGAATAGATGGATTTTCTTTAGGACCTATTTTACTGACAGGATTTATCACCACTTTAGCGACTTTAGCGGCTTGGCCGATTACTCGGGATTCGCGATTATTCAATTTTCTGATGTTGGCAATGTATAGTGCTCAAATAGGATTATTTTCATCTCAAGATCTTTTACTTTTTTTTATCATGTGGGAGTTAGAATTACTTCCCGTCTATCTACTTCTTTCCATGTGGGGGGGAAAGAAACGTCTGTATTCAGCTACAAAGTTTATTTTGTATACTGCAGGCGGTTCGGTTTTTTTATTAATGGGAACTTTAGGTATCGCTTTATATGGTTCTAATGAACCAACATTTAATTTTGAAACATCAGCCAATCAATCATATCCTGTGGGACTAGAAATATTTTTCTATATTGGATTTCTTATTGCTTTTGCTGTCAAATCACCGATTATACCCTTACATACATGGTTACCAGACACTCATGGGGAAGCACATTACAGTACTTGTATGCTTCTAGCCGGAATCCTATTAAAAATGGGGGCGTATGGATTGATTCGAATCAATATGGAATTATTACCTCATGCTCATTCTATCTTCTCCCCCTGGTTGATAATAATAGGCGTAATGCAAATAATCTATGCAGCTTCAACATCTCCTGGTCAACGAAATTTTAAAAAAAGAATAGCCTATTCTTCTGTATCTCATATGGGTTTCATAATTATAGGAATTTGCTCTATAAGTGATATGGGACTCAATGGAGCTATTTTACAAATTCTATCCCATGGATTTATTGGTGCTGCACTCTTTTTCTTGGCAGGAACTGATTATGATAGAATACGTCGTCTTTATCTTGACGAAATGGGCGGAATGGCTCCCTTAATGCCAAAACTATTCACGACCTTCAATATTTTATCACTAGCTTCCCTTGCATTACCGGGCATGAGTGGTTTTTTTGCGGAATTGATAGTCTTTTTTGGACTAATTAGTGGCCAAAAATACCTTTTAACGACAAAAATATTAATTACTATCGTAATGGCAGTTGGAATGATATTAACTCCTATTTATTTATTATCTATGTTACGACAGATGTTCTATGGATACAAACTGTTTAATGCTCCAAACTCTTATTTTTTTGATTCTGGACCTCGGGAATTATTTGTTTCGATCTCTATCCTTCTGCCTGTAATAAGTATTGGTATTTATCCGGATTTCGTTTTCTCATTATCAATTGACAGAGTCGAAGCTATTCTATCTAATTATTTTTATAGATAGTTTTTCTAAAAAAAAAAAATCATAGGATTTTTTTTTCAAAAATTCAAAATTCTTAGGTTACACAATGAAAAAACTTCTTTTTTACTCTCTTAAATCTTGAATTTTAATTAACAAAAAATGAATTCTAAGCAAAAATTTTTGGCATTTGTGAGAACTTTTTGAATTACCATACTAGTTGATTCAAAAAGTTCTCAACAGCTTACCTGAAGTTTTTTGTCTCTATATTTTGCTGTCCTAGGGAGTTGCATTCGTCAGACTCTTTCTTCAAGTGTTAATTGTTAATGTAAATGAACCATAACTATGTAGTCCTATTCCTAATAAATTAACTCCAAAATAGCATATCCAAATTATAAGAAAACCGCTAGAAGCGACAATTGCCGAATTTAAACCCTCAAAATTTTTATTTGTTCGAGTATGAAAAAAAATCGCGAATATGGTCCATGTAATAAACGCCCAAGTTTCCTTTGGGTCCCAATTCCAATATGATCCCCATGCTTCATTAGCCCAGACTGCTCCCGAAAGAATACCTATAGTTAAAAAAAAAAATCCTATACTTATAATCCGATAACTCCAGTCATCTAATTGTTGAATCAATTGAAACCTATAATAATTCTTAGACGAAAGAACGGAAATATTTATTAAAACATTTTTTCGGTTCGTTATATATTGTATCTCATTAAAGTAAAATGAATCGGGTAATAAATTATTGCTTTTATCAAAAATTCTTATGATTTTTTGAAATCTGATGACTAGAAATGCTACTGATAATAATGATCCACACAAAAGAGCTGCATAGCCCAATATCATCATACTTACGTGCATCATTAACCACTGGGATTGAAGAGCGGGCACTAACATTTCTGATTGATGCATGCCTTTTAAAAGACCTGAAGTGGCAAACCCTTGAGTAAAAAGAGTACTTGGCGCGGTTATTGCGCTTAAATAATTTTTATATTTTTTAAAATACGGAACTATATGAATAGCAGAAAATGCCCATGAAAGAAAGATTAATGATTCATATAAATCACTTAATGGTAAATGTCCACCAAAAAACCAACGAGTAACTAATAATCCTGTTATACAGAAAACAGTAGTTATCATGCCCTTTTCTGACGAATCATAGAGTTCTACGAATTCATCGACCAATAAGGTTATCAAATGAATTGTAATTACAATTGACACGACTGAAAAAGATATATGAGTTAATATATGCTCTAAAGCCGAAACTATCATAAAGTAAAAAATAAAATAAAAAGTTATGGGGGTTCCTCTTTTCGTATATATAATTGAAATTAGGAAGTAAAGTCATTATAGGATATATTGTATCCTTTTGAAAATTACAGGATCTAATACCGCTACTCGGACTCGAACCGAGATGCTCTAGCACTGCTTCCTAAGAGCAGCGTGTCTACCAATTTCACCATAGCGGCTTGCTTGAAATTATAATAATCAATTTTTATTTAATCGTCGAGCTTTGAGGCAATACTTTACTTTTTACGAAATATTAAAATTCATGACGAAAATTTTATTTAAGAATAAAAAAATAAAAACAAATCAAATTTTATGAATTCCAATTTAAATATTTATTACATTCAATAGATTTATCGAAATATTTTATTTCTTAGTTTTTTATTGTGGAAAGAGTTTGAGTTAGGATTTCGAAACATCATTAGATATTCTATCATATAACAACAAGATTTCTAGTTCTGCTACGTACTTAAAAAAAAATTGTCTTTACTTTATCCGAAAGCTTCTTTTTTTTTAATAGATTTTTACTATTCGCTTCCTTAATCTATATATTAAATCTGAAAATTATACTCTTTTCATCAAAAAAGCCTATCCGACTTATTTCTATCTTTTTTCATCATATTAAATATATATATAAATACATCAATAAAGTTTAAGAACCTAAATTTTTTTTATCCTGAAATTGTTAGTTAGCCTAATATTAAAAAATTATATTAAAAAACCTTTAACTTTTTTTTCGTATAATTTGTCAAACTCAACGAAAAAGTATATCTAATTCAAATTAAATTTGAAAATACAAATGAGACTATTAATTAATTTGTTAAAAAAAAATAAAAAATTTTAAGTAATTTTTTGAATAATAATGGCTTTCTAGTTAGTTAGAATAAGTATTTTTTTATTTTTATAGTAGTATCTTTATTTGACGAATTCGAACTTTTTGATTTTAATATGTGAATTTTTTTTTTAATTGATAATAATTAAATAATTAAAAATAGAAATATAAAATTGGATTTCATTTTTATATACTTTGTATTTTTTCTTTTTCATTTATTTTCGTTATTGACTGATTTCAAATAAAAAGATATAAGAGCTGATAAATTAGAAACACGAAATAATTAATTAGTAATTAAAAAAGTTTTTGTTATGGAACATATATATCAATATTCATGTATCATACCTTTCCTTACATTCCCAGTCCCTATGTTAATAGGAACAGGACTTCTCCTTTTTCCGGTGACAACAAAAAAACTTCGTCGTATGTGGGCTTTTCCAAGTGTTTTATTGTTAAGTATAGTTATGATTTTTTCACTCGATCTGTCTATTCAGCAAATAAATAGCAGTTTTATTTATCAACATATATGGTCATGGACCATCAATAATGATTTTTCTTTAGAGTTCGGACACTTGATTGACCCACTTACTTCTATTTTGTTAATATTAATTACTACAGTTGGAATTATGGTTCTTTTTTATAGTGATAATTATATGTCTCATGATCAAAGCTATTTGAGATTTTTTGCTTATATGAGTTTTTTCAATACTTCAATGTTGGGATTAGTTACTAGTTCGAATTTGATACAAATTTATATTTTTTGGGAATTAGTTGGAATGTGTTCTTATCTTTTAATAGGTTTTTGGTTCACACGACCTAGTGCATCGAATGCTTGTCAAAAAGCATTTTTAACTAATCGTGTAGGGGATTTTGGTTTATTATTAGGAATTATTGGTCTTTATTGGATAACGGGCAGCTTCGAATTTCGAGATTTGTTCAAAATAGTCACTAACTTGATTTCTAATAATCAAGTTAATCTTGTATTCGTTACTTTGTGTACCTTTTTCTTATTTTCCGGTGCAATTGCTAAATCAGCACAATTTCCTCTTCATGTATGGTTGCCCGATGCCATGGAAGGCCCTACTCCGATTTCGGCTCTGATACATGCTGCTACTATGGTAGCGGCGGGAATTTTTCTTGTAGCTCGACTTTTTACTCTTTTCCTAGTCATACCTTACATAATGAATTTAATAGCTTTGATAGGCATAATCACAGTCTTTTTAGGAGCTACTTTAGTTCTTGCTCAAAAAGATATTAAGAGAGGTTTAGCTTATTCTACAATGTCTCAATTGGGTTATATGATGTTAGCTCTAGGTATGGGGTCTTATCGAGGTGCTTTATTTCATTTGATTACTCATGCCTATTCGAAAGCATTGTTGTTTTTAGGGTCTGGATCTATTATTCATTCAATGGAAGCTATTGTTGGTTATTCTCCAGATAAGAGTCAAAATATGGTTCTTATGGGTGGTTTAACAAAACATATTCCAATTACAAAAACTTCTTTTTTATTAGGAACATTTTCTCTTTGTGGTATTCCACCCTTCGCCTGTTTTTGGTCCAAAGATGAAATTCTTAATGATAGTTGGTTGTATTCACTTAGTTTCGCAATAATAGCTTGGTTCACTGCGGGATTAACTGCATTTTATATGTTTCGGATTTATTTACTTATTTTTGAAGGATATTTAAATCTTAATTTTAAAAATTACAATGGGAAAAAAAACAGTTCATTTTATTTAATATCTTTATGGGGTAAAGAAGGATCAAAAACATTTAACAAAAATTTTTGTTTATTACCTTTATTACCAATTAATAATAATGACAGGACTTCTTTTTTTTGGAAGAACACATATAAAATTGATGTTAATGTAAGAAATATGACATGGCCCTTTATTACTATTCCTAATTTTAACACTAAAAGTCTTTTTTTCTACCCAAGGGAATCCGATAATACTATGTTATTTCCTATGCTTGTCTTCGTACTATTTTCTTTATTTATTGGAGCCGTAGGAATT